TCCTCTTATACCCTTAGTTAAGAATGTTTCATAAAAAATATCTATGTAACCACGATTATATGACCAATTGTATATTACATTTATTATTCGGTCCAAGAAAAGTCTCTTAGGACCTATTTTAACAAATGAATTAATTAATTCTAAATTCTGAAAAGATGAATAAACAGACCCATATAAAAGAGACGCTATGAATATTCCGAAATAGGCTATACTGACTGAATAAATTGCATTTGTCACAAATTCATACCAATCCACAGAATAGTTCGAATTTTGATGTAAAAGGTTTATCGATGGGGTTAACCATTTCGATAATATATCCAAATCCATTCCTACTTGATCGAAAGGAATTCCTATGGACCCAACAAACAAAGTAAATAGGACCAATACAAGTAGAGAAAATAGCATAGTATTGTCCGATTCACAGGGATACATGGAAGTGTCTTTATTGTCAAAATGAGTACTAAAGGATCGCATCAGATTTCGTATATTCCCATCAATTTGATATATCTTCTTCGAAAAAAGGGAAACCTTTTTATTATTATTCATTACTGAGAAAAGTACATTTTTGTTAACTGGTTTCGGTCCTTCTTTTCCCCATATAGATATTGAAGAGAACGAGCTATTTTTAGTGCCACTGTAATTTTGAAACCGAACGTGTAAATGCCCCTCAAAAGTAAGTAAATACATCCGAAACATATAAAATGCAGTTAATCCTGCTGTGGAACAGGCTATTATCGCGAAAATCGGTGAATACAACCAACTATCATTAAGAATTTCATCTTTGGACCAAAAACAAGCAAGAGGTGGAATACCACAAAGAGAAAGTGTACCTAATAAAAAAGTAGTTTTTGTAATTGGCACATATTTGGTTAAACCACCCATAAGAACCATGTTCTGACTTTTATCTGGAGAATATCCAACAATGGGTTCCATTGAATGAATAATCGATCCGGATCCTAAAAACAATAATGCTTTCGAATAGGCATGAGTGATTAAATGGAATAAAGCAGCTCGATAAGAACCTATCCCTGGAGCTAACATAATATAACCCAATTGAGACATTGTAGAATAGGCTAAACTTCTCTTAATGTCTTTTTGAGCAAGAGCTAAAGTAGCTCCTAATAGGACCGTTATTATACCTAGCAAAGAAATGAGATTCATTATGTAAGGTATGACTGTGAAAAGGGGAAGAAGCCGAGCGACAAGAAAAATTCCTGCTGCTACCATAGTAGCAGCATGTATAAGAGCCGAAATAGGAGTGGGCCCCTCCATGGCATCAGGTAACCATACATGAAGGGGAAATTGTGCGGATTTAGCAACTGCACCAAGGAATAATAGGGAGGCACACAGAGTAGCAAATAAAGAATGGACCCCATTATTATGGATCAAGTTATTGAAGATTTCGAACAAATCCCGAAGTTCCAAACTACCTGTTATCCAATAAAAACCTAAGATTCCTAATAATAAACCAAAATCCCCTACACGATTAGTTACAAATGCTTTTTGACAAGCATTGGCTGCAATTGGTCGTGTGAACCAAAAACCTATTAATAGATACGAACACATTCCCACCAGTTCCCAAAAAATATGAATTTGTATCAAATTGGAACTAGTAACTAATCCCAACATAGAAGTATTGGAAAAACTCATATAAGCAAAAAATCTCAAATATCCTTGATCATGAGACATATAATTGTCACTATAAATAAGAACCATGATTCCAACAGTAGTGATTAGTATTGACATAATACAAGTAAGTGGGTCGATCAAGTGGCCGAACTCTAAAGAAAAATCATTATTGATGGTCCAAGAACATAGAAATTGATAGATAGAACTGCCATTGATTTGCTGAATAGACAGATCGGCCGAAAAAACCATAACTATACTTAGCAATGAAACACTAGGAAAAGCCCACATACGACGAAGATTTTTTGTTGCAGTCGGAACAAGCAGAAGTCCCCATCCTATTGACATAGTAACTGGAAGTGGAACGAAAGGTATGATCCATGCATATTGATATGTATGTTCCATAAGAAAATAAAACTTTTTTTATTCTTATTAATTGTTTCCGATTCACCAGCTCTTCTCTCTTTCGGAAGTCAAATAAATAAATAAAAATAAAGATAGAAAAGAACTCAAATAGGATTTTTAATTCTTAATTATTCCGATTCTTTCCCAAATATCGTATTGAATAAAAAGAAATTTAAATCAAGAAGTTACAATTGTTCAAATGACCAAGTCACTGGTTAAAACTGACCATTTAGTTATTAACTAAGATATTTATTAAGATAAAGAAAGAATATGAGATTTTCAATCATTCCACTATTACGGCGATTGATGTCCATATAGTAAATAGTAAGGAAAAGGAATGACACCAAAAAAGGGTAAAAGTACTCTATTGGGATATGGATCATAGAATCCGCCAATAACTCGACCCAATAAAATACTAGTTATTTTAGTTAGTTTATTCGGAGTCATTAATTAATTCATTGTAGAACTGATTGATTGGCTTCTATTCCAATAAAACAAATTTATGTTTATAGGAAATCCTATGATACTCGTCACTTCGCATAGAACTGAAATAAGAGATTACTAAAATGACCTTTATCAAGTAATGTATCGTTTAACAGATTAACTACCAATCTCATTTTCATTTAAATTATGAGTACTCTATCCTCGAGCTTGATCAATTAATAGAAAAATTTTAAATTATTATTTTCTTAAATTAGGTAAGGATTCTTAAGCTTTTCGATTTATTCAATGTAAGACGACGAGATATAAATAGACTGAGATTGAGATATGAATTGGAACCCTTTTTGATTCTTATCAACAACAACCGGTTCGATTTCTATGGTAGCGGACCTCATAGACATAGATCGGAATGAAGATATGAAGGTACAAATTAGTACGAATTCTTATTTCTTCGGGCATTGTATGTAATAGAGATGTGGAACAAAAAAAAATTCCTTTGAAAATCACATCGTTTTTCTTTTTTCTATTTCTTTTTTTTATCCCTAGTGTACTCTATGTGATGCGCACGTATCTATATTTTTGTATGTTATGAAGGAAGTATCCGCTATGGAATAAATATAGATAATGAATAGCAAGAACGATCCATTTTGAACAATACATGTCTTTCACATCCAACTATAAAAGTAACTTCTTTATTTTAAAATGGCGGTTCCAAAGAAACGTACTTCTATCTCAAAAAAGCGTATTCGTAGAAATATTTGGAAGAAAAAGGGATATTGGGCGGCGGTAAAAGCTTTATCTTTAGCTAAATCTATTTCTACCGGGCATTCAAAAAGTTTTTTTGTGCGACAAACAAGTAATAAAGCCTTGGAATAATCTGAATCGACATGACTCGATGAATTGGATGATTTATAAGATGAATAATTCACATTAACTAATGTTTTGAACTCATCTATATGAGATAGAACTGAACCGGCTGTTGTGGTATGTAGAATAAGAATTATTCTGTCTATTGGGTTCTAAGAACGGTACTATTTCTTTTTTGTTGTTGTTTTTCAAACAACAAAAAAGAAATAGTTAAACACAAAATACAAGGTTTCACTTTTCATTATAGTAGATTTTGATAATTCGCGAGATGGGGGTTGTTATTTCCCCCCCAAAAAAATATTTTTTTTAGGAAGAAGTTTATTCGATTATGTATCTCCAATAGTTATACATCATTAAGATTTTTGGAAGATCTGAAACAAGTATGAACGACAGTAGTAAAAATGAATGGATCCTTGAAACTAATTGATTGAAATATATATTTTAAGACTTTGCTTTGTAACTCTCCGAATCACTACATAGATTCCCTCTTGTTTCGACCCAATCAATAAAAACTCCCCGGATCCCCTTTAGGTCGATATTTATGTACGAAGAATAAGTCAATCTTCCTTAATCCAAAATAGATCCTATGTTTGGACCGTAGGATCGATCAATCTATTTTATATAGAATATACTTTATTTATAAGTAAAGTACATAGCGTAGAATTCCAATAGAGATTGAAACTCTTTTGTTTTATGTGCAGCCCAATACCTAATTGGTTCGGTAAATCCTCACACGAATTATGTATACAATGAGGATCCCAACCATTAATACAGTTTTGATACCAAACTATCTAAATATTTATAGAAATCCCTTGGATGTAGTTATCCAATTGTGATACATAAAAAATCCTATTTATTTTCTTTTGTTCAGTGAAAAATGAATCTTTTTTCATTTCCGATCCATGAAATCAGATAAATGAGAAATGAATCATCAAAAAATGATATAAAAAAGGGACAATTCTTAGTTCTAGACCTCAACTGAGGACATAACCATCTAGTTCCAACTGTTCCATAAGAACTTATACTACGTGAAAGCCTGTTGTTAAAAATGACACCATACCGGGATACTAAGGATTATTGAAGTTCAAATATTCATTTGAACGAGTCTTTATTCATCGATTCTAACGTTTCCTAAAATAGATTGCATTGAATCTTTCAATCTCGACGATTGAACATCATATGGGCTATTATTATTTCGATCAAGCCGCCATGGTGAAATCGGTAGACACGCTGCTCTTAGGAAGCAGTGCTAGAGCATCTCGGTTCGAGTCCGAGTGGCGGCATCCTCTAAAAAGGACACATTAGATCCTATAATGAATTTAATTCGGAATTTACATTCCGTAATTGAGGGACCCCTCTTTTTTTTAATGATTTTTTTTTATGATATTTGCGACTTTAGAACATATATTCACTCACATCTCTTTTTCGATCATTTCAATTGTCATTACGATTTATTTGGTGACTTTATTAGTCCATGAAATCGTAGGACTATGTGATCCGTCAGAAAAAGGCATGATAGCCACTTTTTTCTGTATAACAGGATTATTAGTTACTCGTTGGATTTATTCGAGACATTTCCCGTTAAGTGATTTATATGAATCATTAATGTTCCTTTCATGGAGTTTCTCCATTATTCATATGGTTCCTAAAATAGGGAACCA